CACACGTAGACTTGTTGAAGTAGTTCAACACATTGTTGTACGTAGAACAGACTGTGGGACCATCCAAGGAATTTCTGTAAGTCCTCGAAATGGGATGACGTCGGAAAGAATTTTTATCCAAATATTGATGGGCCGCGTATTAGCAGACGATATATATATAGGCTCACGATGTATTGCCGTTCGAAATCAAGATATTGGTATTGGACTTGTCAATCGATTCATAACCTTTCAAACACAACCCATCTCGATCCGAACTCCCCTTACTTGTAAGAGTACGTCTTGGATCTGCCGATTATGTTATGGCCGGAGCCCTACTCATGGTGACCTCGTCGAATTGGGAGAAGCTGTAGGTATTATTGCGGGTCAATCTATTGGGGAACCCGGCACTCAACTAACATTAAGAACTTTTCATACCGGTGGAGTATTCACCGGGGGTACTGCAGAACATGTACGAGCCCCCTCTAATGGAAAAATCAAATTCAATGAGGATTTGGTTCATCCCACACGTACACGTCACGGGCATCCCGCTTTTCTATGTTATATAGACTTGTATGTAACTATTGAGAGCGAGGATATTATACATAACGTGACTATTCCACCAAAAAGTTTTATTTTAGTTCAAAACGATCAATATGTAGAATCAGAACAAGTGATTGCTGAGATTCGCGCGGGAACATATACTTTGAATTTTAAAGAGAGGGTTCGAAAACATATTTATTCTGACTCAGAGGGAGAAATGCACTGGAGTACCGATGTATATCATGCACCCGATTTTACATATAGTAATGTACATCTCTTGCCAAAAACAAGTCACTTATGGATATTATCAGGAGGCTTGTACAGATCCAGCAAAGCCTCTTTTTCAATCCATAAAGATCAAGATCAAATGAACCTTTATTTTCTTTCTTCTAAAGGAAAATCTATTTTTAGCTTTTCAGTAAATACAGTAAAGAATGATCAAGGGAAAGACAAATTCGTTACTTCAAGTCTTTCTGGTAAAAAAGAAAGCAGTATTCCCGATGATTCAGAATTTAATCGAATCATAGATAGGGGTCAGTGTAATCTCAGATTTCGTTCTATTCTCCACAAAAATTCTGATTTAGTTTTATTAGCAAAGAGGCGAAGAAATAGATTCATCATTCCATTCCAATGGATTCAAGAACGAGAGAACGAACAACTGCCCCGTTCCAGTATTTCGATTGAAATACCGATAAATGGTATTTTTCGGAGAAATAGTATTCTTGCTTATTTTGATGATACTCAATACAGAAGAAAGAGTTCGGGAATTACTAAATACGGGGCTATAGGCTTGCATTCAATCCTCAAAAAAGAGGATTTAATTGAGTATGGCGAAGTCAAAGAACTTAAGCCAAAATACCAAACGAAAGTAGACAGCTTTTTTTTCATTCCCGAAGAGGTGCATATTTTACCCGAATCTTCTACTATAATGGTGCGAAACAATAGTATTATTGGAGTAGATACACGAATTGCTTTAAATATAAATACAAGAAGCCGAGTAGGCGGATTGGTACGCGTGGAGAAAAAAAAAAAACAGATTGAACTTAAAATATTTTCTGGAGATATCCATTTTCCTGTAGAGATGGATAATATATTTCGATACAGTGGCATCTTGATACCACGGGGAAGGGTAAAAAAAAAATTTAAGGAATCAAAAAATTTTAAAAATTGGATCTATGTCCAATGGACCACACCTACCAAGAAAAAAAATTTTGTTTTGTTTCGACCCGTAATCATATATGAAATAGCGGACGGTATAAATTTAGAAACACTTTTTCCCCAGGATTTGTTGCAGGAAAAGGAGAATCTAAAACTTAGAGTTGTAAATTATATTCTTTATGGAAATCGCAAACCTATTTCGGGAATTTACGGAACCTGTATTCAATTAGTTCGGACTTGTTTAGTGTTGACCTGGCACCAAGATAACAAAAATTCTTCTAACGAAGAAGCCCATGCTTCCTTTGTTGAAGTAAGTACAACTGGTTTGATTCGAGATTTCCTAAGAATCAACTTAGTGAAATCACATATTTCGTATATAAGAAAAAGAAATGGTCCGCTAATGTCCGGATTGATCTCGGATAATAGGTCAGATCGTACCAATCCATTTTATTCCACGGAAAGGATTCAACAATCATTTAGACAAAACCAAGGAACTATTCATACGTTCTTGAATAGAAGTAAGGAATCTCAATCTTTGATAATTTTGTCATCATCTAATTGTTTTCAAATGGGTCCATTCACCGATGTAAAACATTACAAGGGGAGAAAAGAATCAATTAAAAAAAATTCGCGAATTTCAATTAGGAATTCGTTAGGACCTTTAGGAACAGCCTGTCAAATTGCGAATTTTTTTTACCGTGTAAAAACTCATAATCAGATCTCGTTAACTAACTATTTGCAACTTGACAATTTAAAACAGACTTTTCAAGTACTTAAATATTATTTAATGGACGAAATCGGGAGAATTTATAATTCCAATCCA